GTTTTGCTAGAATAGGCAATAATGAGATCACCATTTTAGTAAATGATGCGGAGAAGGGCAGTGACATTGATCCGCAAGAAGCTCAGCAAACGCTTGAAATAGCGGAAGCTAACTTGAGTCGAGCTGAAGGCAAGAGACAAGCAATTGAGGCGAATCTAGCTCTCAGACGAGCTAGGACACGAGTAGAGGCTATCAATGTTATTTCGTAGTAGTAGTAGTCGATGCATCAGAATAATCAAAAGAAGTTCTGTTTATACACCATATTATTCTGCCAATTAGATACAATCAATTGTAACCTGACGCACCGAACAAAAAAAAGTATGAGTAGAGTAGTGGAAAGAGAAAAGATACAAAATCAATAAAAAAAAAGAAGGTGGGTAGAAAAACTTATTAGATACCGGAGTCAATGGTATCTAATAAGTTTTACCTACTATTGGATTTGAACCAATGACTCCTGCCGTATGAAAGCAATACTCTAACCGCTGGGTTAAGTAGGTCCTTTATCATCAAAAAAATAGGATATATCGGGGATTATAATTATAGATGAAATATTACTTATAAGCAATATCAATCCTCGGCAGGAAACAGATCAGAGAACTATCATGTGGGATCATGAAATATCCATCTTGACAAGAAATTCTCTATATGTTAAGATATATATGACTAAGGGCTATAGCTCAGTTAGGTAGAGCACCTCGTTTACACGCGCGCCAATGCTTTTTCAGGGGAGTCCATCATGCAATCAACAGAATTGATTTTATTGAGAAATAAATGTCTTACTCCATGGATTCGAGGGAACAAGAGAACAATAGCCTGACAAATAAATATTAGGTTCGGTCCGATTCAAGTACCAAATAGAACCCATCATTGATTTGATAATTGATAAGGTGAATACCCAGTCCATTCAATGCTAGGCATAATGAGTATTAAGTATAAGGACCTCAAAATAACCTCTTTTCATCCTATGAACTTTAAGGTGTATGAAGTATCATATTTGACTCTTGGAGCGGAGCGATAGAGACTCCATTTCACTTAGGTTGATCTAGGCCGGAGGCAGACCTACGTCAAGGTAACCCTTCTTTGAAACACTTTGGTATTGCTCCTGGATCAGAATCCAAATAATGAATCAGAGCACATGGAGCCATCTCGTTATCTTCTTATCTTCCTGTCAAGAAAAAATATGGTGGACTAGCCGATCTTTACATCAGTTGATGAAAGAGCCCAATGCAAAAAAAATGCATGTTGGGTCTTTGAAACAGTTCGAATCATTTCGATAATAAAAAGTTTGATCTGTTTTACCGAGAAGGTCTACGGTTCGAGTCCGTATAGCCCTATACATTTATTACATTTATATTTTTATAGAATTTGGATTTCCTCATTAATACTTGTGGACGGTCGGTTGATTGGTCCATAGAAATGGAGTCATTCCCACATGCTCACGGAGATCCCCGGGGGATGCAAATGAAAACAATTAGTCATTTCAATGGAGCCAATCAAGATGTTTCAAATCAAATATCGGATAAAAAAATCAATTCTAATTCATTAATCCACGTGGGTGAATTACATACAACTTTTTCCTCTTTTCTTGTCCATGATCAAAGAGTCAGTGATATGTGATATTCCTTTGTTTTTGTATACCCAATACTAGTACTAGAGTACTAATAAATTTACGAAGTAAAAATCATGACATGAGTCTGGCTAAAAACTCCAACCTGACCCAACCAAATCGAATAGCAAGTCACATGGATCGAGGACCTACTCTTGTTCTTGTATTTGTAGAAAAGCCAGCGTTTCAAAAACGAAGCTCTTTTTTAAGTTTCATTGTAAACAATGTAAAGTCAAATAGGCTTTTTGTATAACTTGCCTAGCAAAGGAAAAACAAGTAATCATTTTTCTGTTTCTGTACAATCCTTATCCTTTTTTATTCCAATCTACCCCCATCCAATTGCTCGTCATTCCAATTCTACTGAATACAGACTTTATGCAAGAAAAGAAGATTAGGGGCCCATTTGCACTTGGACGAGTTAGGAATCCCCCAACTCATTACTTTTTGGCGGAACAACAATCCCCATTTATTGTTTCAGAGATAAAAAAGGGTTCTAAATGTATCTGTGCCCTCTTTCTATGAGTTAGTTTGGGTTGGGGATTTAGTCTGTCGAATCGTTCGATAACGTGTGATTCCATCAGAAGTATCTTCTGTTGATCATTTACAATTCAGCCGACTCCACCACTACCACTGTGCTACGCTCCATTGTTCCATTGTGTAAGTTTGCTTCAAAAGAAACCCTTTTCTTTTTATTGTTACGAGCGAAACCTAACCCATTGCTTACTAGGTGTTATTTTTTGAAATGAAAAAGTATTTCAAGCCATTCCATTTCGAACCAATTTCTAATACTAAATACTAAAGATCGCGTGACTCTTTGAAGACTTCTAACTGTATTTAAATAAGAATTAAATAACTCGGTGGTTTCTGGGGGCCAGGGTCAGGTAGGGATAGTAC